CTTTCGAATGGGTCCATTCAAGGGTCTAAAATCTTACAAAGAATCCGAGCCCATAATAAAAATTAGGAATTCGCCGGGCCCTTTTGGAACAGCCCTTCAAATTGCTAATTTTTATGCATTTTACCGTTTAATAACTAAGAATCAGATCTTGATAACTAACTATTTGCAACTTGACAATTTAAAACAAACTTTTCGAGTAATGAAATATTATTTAATCGACGAAAATAGGAATATTTATAATCCCGATCCAGTAAGTAGCATTTTTTTGAATCCGTTCAAATTGAATTGGTATTGGCTTCATCAAAATTCTTGTGAAGAGACCCCCACAAAAATAAGTCTTGGACAATTTATTTGTGAAAATGTCTGTATAGCCAAAAATGGACCACACTTAAAGGCGGGTCAAGTTCTAATTGTTCAAGTTGACTCTGTAGTAATAAGAGCAGCAAAGCCCTATTTGGCCACCCCAGGAGCAACAGTTCATGGCCATTATGGGGAAATCATTTATGAAGGAGATACAGTAGTTACATTTATATATGAAAAATCGAGGTCGGGTGATATAACGCAAGGCCTTCCAAAGGTGGAACAAGTCTTAGAAGTTCGTTCGCTTGAGTCAATATCGATGAATCTGGAAAGGAGGATTGGTACTTGGAATGAGCGTATAACAGGACTTCTTGGATTTCCGTGGGGATTCCTGATTGGCGCTGAGCTAACTATAGCGCAAAGTCGTATCTCTTTGGTTAATAAGATACAAAAGGTTTATCGATCCCAAGGGGTACAGATCCATAATAGGCATATAGAAATTATTGTACGTCAAATAACATCAAAAGTCTTGGTTTCAGAAGATGGAATGTCTAATGTTTTTTTACCGGGCGAGCTGGTTGGATTGTTGCGAGCGGAACGGACCGGGCGTGCTTTGGAAGAGGCGATCTCTTACCGAGCCGTCTTGTTGGGAATAACGAGAGCTTCTTTGAATACTCAAAGTTTTATATCCGAAGCGAGTTTTCAAGAAACTGCTCGGGTTTTAGCAAAAGCGGCTCTCCGGGGCCGTATCGATTGGTTGAAAGGCCTAAAAGAAAACGTGGTTTTGGGGGGAATGATACCTGTTGGGACCGGATTCAAAGGATTAGTACACCGTTCAAGGCAACATAAGAACATTCCTTTGAACAACAAAAAGAAGAATCGATTCGAGGATGAAATGAACGATATTTTGTTTTACCACAGAGAATTATTTAATTCTTGTGCTTAAACAAAATTTCAATGCTACACCAAAACTCTAGTTTAGCTAATTTAAGAACGGCTTCCTCCGATTTATCTGTTCTGTATTTCCTATGGGTATGTAGTTTCTTTTTTTTTTCTTAAATAAAGAATAGAAAGGAATTAATGGTTTGGTTTGAATTGTGTATCAATATCAATGGCCAATTCGCCGCCGAAGAGAAGGTTCCGTCGGAACAATTATTTATTTCGGGATACCTCATCTCTTAAAAAAAAAGAGAAAGTGTGAGTAGAAATGACAAGAAGATATTGGAACATCAATTTGGAAGAGATGATGGAAGCGGGAGTTCATTTTGGCCATGGTACTAGGAAATGGAATCCTAGAATGTCACCCTATATCTCTGCAAAGCGTAAAGGTATTCATATTACAAATCTTACTAGAACTGCTCGTTTTTTATCAGAAGCTTGTGATTTACTTTTTGATTCAGCAAGTAAAGGAAAACAATTTTTAATTGTTGGTACAAAAAATAAAGCAGCCGATTTAGTCGCATGGGCTGCAATAAGGGCTCGGTGTCATTATGTTAATAAAAAATGGCTTGGGGGTATGTTAACGAATTGGTCCACCACAGAAACGAGACTTCATAAGTTCAGAGACTTGAGAATGGAACAAAAGGCGGGAAGACTGGCCAGTCTTCCGAAGAGAGATGCAGCCATGTTGAAGAGACAATTATCTCATTTGCAAACATATCTGGGTGGGATTAAATATATGACAGGGTTACCGGATATTGTAATCATCGTTGATCAGCAAGAAGAATATACAGCCCTTCGAGAATGTATTACTTTGGGAATTCCAACGATTTGTTTAATCGATACAAATTGTGACCCCGATCTTGCAGATATTTCGATTCCGGCGAACGATGACGCTATAGCTTCAATCCGCTTAATTCTCACCAAATTAGTAGTCGCAATTTGTGAAGGTCGTTCTAGCTATATCAGAAATCCTTGATTCATAAAAAAAGCATGACTTTAGTGAACTCTCTAATTGAATTCGAATTAAATAGAGTAGATTCGATTAGGATTCCTGAATATCAAAAAGGATATAAAAATAATTGGGGATATGGTGTGATTAGTTGGTATTATATACGATTGAAGTAGACAAGTCGAGAAAGCAATGATTGAATCAAAATAATATTTTTTTAAGGTTATATTTCTGTCAGAGGACAATATGAATGTTCTATCATGTTCAATCAATACACTAAAGGGATTATATGATATATCCGGTGTAGAAGTCGGCCAACATTTCTATTGGCAAATAGGCGGTTTCCAAGTCCACGGCCAAGTACTTATTACTTCTTGGGTTGTAATTGCTATCTTATTAAGCTCAGCCGCCATAGCTGTTCAGAATCCACAAACCATTCCGACTGGCGGTCAGAATTTCTTTGAATATGTCCTTGAATTCATTCGAGACGTGAGCAAAACTCAGATTGGAGAAGAATATCGTCCTTGGGTTCCCTTTATTGGAACTATGTTTCTATTTATTTTTGTTTCTAATTGGTCAGGGGCTCTTTTACCTTGGAAAATAATACAGTTACCTCATGGGGAGTTAGCTGCACCTACGAATGATATAAATACGACCGTAGCTTTAGCTTTACTCACGTCAGTAGCCTATTTCTATGCAGGTCTTGCAAAAAAAGGGTTGGGTTATTTTAGTAAATACATTCAACCAACTCCAATTCTTTTACCCATTAACATCTTAGAAGATTTCACAAAACCCCTATCCCTTAGTTTTCGACTTTTCGGAAATATATTAGCCGATGAATTAGTCGTTGTTGTTCTTGTTTCTTTAGTACCTTTAGTAGTTCCTATACCTGTCATGTTTCTTGGATTATTTACAAGTGGTATTCAGGCTCTTATTTTTGCAACTTTAGCCGCAGCTTATATAGGCGAGTCCATGGAGGGTCATCATTAATTCAGTTTCGAAAGAGTCTTTTTTCTTAGAAAAAGTAAATATATGTTTCAAGAGAATTTACTTAGGGAACATACAAGTATGTTGTTTTAGTAATAGAAAGTAATAAATAGCAAGGGGGCGAGGAGTGGTTAGTATAGAAAGGCCGAACTAGGTATCTGGAATCGAATGACTAAAAGATTCTAGAATCCAACCCAATAAAATTTAAGGCAGAATACTGGGTTTACGTTATGGAAGAAAGACATGTATATTGGATATTAGATATTGACTAGTTATATATGAACTAATATTAAGCCCTACTTTAATTTAATTACTATTTCATATTATTCACTTCGGAGTTCTTACTGACTTCGACTGGCTGAATCTTAGTTGATGGAATAATTAAGTCATAATTTATTCGTTGATTGTATCATTAACCATTTCTTTTTTTTGTGCGAGGAACTTATCATGAATCCAATTATTTCTGCCGCTTCCGTTATTGCTGCTGGATTGGCTGTAGGGCTTGCTTCTATTGGACCGGGAGTTGGTCAAGGCACTGCTGCAGGCCAAGCTGTAGAAGGTATTGCTAGACAGCCCGAAGCAGAGGGTAAAATACGAGGTACTTTATTGCTTAGTTTGGCTTTTATGGAAGCTTTAACAATTTATGGGTTGGTTGTAGCATTAGCTCTTTTATTTGCGAATCCTTTCGTTTAATCCTAATACGAAAAAATACATACGTATTTTTCTTTGGACTTGACGCTTGTCTGCTTGCCTTTTCGCATTATACCAAGATTACGCTCCTACAATTACTTATTCGGTGAGAAAAACGGGGGGGGAGGGCTGATTTGAGGATGAGGAATTAGTGTTACCGACTCGCTTTCTTCCTTCCCCTTCTTAGTCCAACGAAAGGTCTTTAGGAAATAGACGAGGTATTTCGCAATTTACACGAAAACCCCGTACCTAATTCTATTCGAATAAGTCTTATTCTTATTGGAAATCTCAATTGAAAAAAAAAAATACATTGTGAAATGGAATATATTTTCAATCTATTTTCGATTTATAAATAGGTCAAGTAATACAACCAAAATTTTGTTCTTTTAGTCTATCTATAAGAGGAGATCCTATGAAAAATGTAACCGATTCTTTCGTTTCCTTGGGTCACTGGCCATCTGCCGGGAGTTTCGGATTGAATACCGATATTTTAGCAACAAATCCAATAAATCTAAGTGTAGTGATTGGTGTATTGATCTTTTTTGGAAAGGGGGTGTGTGCGAGTTGTTTATTTCAAGAATAGACTGGATTCAACCAGCTGCACCGCTTTTCGGTATAACTAGTAAAGAAAGGTGCATGATCTCGCGAATTACTTCTGAATAAATGAATAAATTATAGAATAATATGGAAGAACTATAGCATTTCGTGATTCGTTGGTAAATATACTTTGATTCTCTAGCACCCAACAATGTGGAACTATTAACATGGTTAAAGCTAAACCGTTTGAAGTTCACCCACAGCAGGGTACTCTTTCTACCACTATGTTAATACGGAAACGGTTTTCCATTTACAAGGAATAGTTATAAATTTATCGATATATAACACTCATATCGATAAAAAGATTTGACACTTTTATTGGTATTGGGAAAAGGTTCATCCTTTTTTCTTTTTTTTATTACATTTTTGTTTAAATAAATGCCAAATGCTGAGATGATGACCTATTTATCAATATAAAATAATAAATTTTTGATTTGAAAAAAAAACAACTTTGCTGACAATTACATATTTTTTGTTTGGTCAGAAGAGTCCTCCAAATATTCTATTCTGGCCTTGGATTATTGAGTCATTTCCA